GCAAAAGTTCCAATATAAAAACTAGTACGAATGGTAGTGATTTAACTATAAGAAAAAGTTCGAATAATCTTGATGTAACTCAAAAATACAGGCATTTGTGGGTTCAATGTGAAAATTGTTATGGATTAAATTATAAGAAATTTTTGAAGTCAAAAATGAATATTTGTGAACAATGCGGATATTATTTGAAAATAAGTAGTTCAGATAGAATCGAACTTTCGGTTGATCCAGGTACTTGGGATCCGATGGATGACGGCATGGTTTCTCTGGATCCCATTGAATTTCATTCAGAAGAGGAACCTTATAAAGATCGTATTGATTCTTATCAAAAAAAAACAGGATTAACAGAGGCTGTTCAAACAGGTACAGGTCAACTAAACGGGATTCCCGTCGCAATTGGGGTTATGGATTTTCAGTTTATGGGGGGTAGTATGGGATCCGTAGTAGGCGAGAAAATCACCCGTTTGATCGAGTATGCTACCAATAAACTTTTACCTCTTATTCTAGTGTGTGCTTCCGGAGGGGCACGCATGCAAGAAGGAAGTTTGAGCTTGATGCAAATGGCTAAAATATCTTCTGCTTTATATGATTATCAATCAAATAAAAAGTTATTCTATGTATCAATTCTTACATCTCCTACTACTGGTGGAGTAACAGCTAGTTTTGGTATGTTGGGGGATATCATTATTGCCGAACCTAATGCCTATATTGCATTTGCGGGTAAAAGAGTAATTGAACAAACATTGAATAAGACAGTACCTGAAGGTTCACAAGCGGCTGAATATTTATTCCATAAGGGCTTATTCGATCCAATAGTACCACGTAACCCTTTAAAAGGTGTTCTGAGTGAGCTATTTCAGCTCCACGCCTTTTTTCCTTTCAATAAAAATTCAATCAAGTAGAGTCTTGAGTTCAACTTTTTTTTTGTGGCGAACAACTAGTTAGTTAGTTTATCAGAATCAAAATAAAAAACCGAAAAAACGAATTTTTATTTGGTGACATAAGATTTAATTGTAGAAAGAATCATGCGGATAATCGTTGTTTTTTTACCGATATTGCTGATTAGTAATATCGGTAAAAAAACAACAACATAAACAGCGAATTCTTCCTTCGAATTAGGAGGCAAGGCAAATAAAACGAATTTCGTGTTCTGTTCGCCTCTTCTATATGTATATATTTCAAATATAGAAAATATAGAATATAGAAAATATAGAATCTTGCATCTTTCTATATCTCCCAAGAAGTCCCCCTTTTATAAGAATTCCTGCTCTTGGGTCGGATTCTAACGAATCTTTCGGGTATTTTTAAATTTTTAAGAGACTCTTTTTTTATTAAAAAAGAAATTAGAAGAAGGAGATAAGAACAATATAAGAATAAAAATAAAAGAAGTAAGAATAATAAAGAAAGTGGATTATCATATATACATCTATTTCATGTAGAAAGATGAATAAGTCCGTTTATTTAGTTCGACATTGCTTGCACTTATTATATATACTCACTTCGATATACTTAGTATACTAATATACGAATTATAATATGAATTATAATTATTATAAGATATCCTTATAACAATAACAGGTACAAATATTAAATCGAGGTACCCCATTCTATGACAATTCTCAACAACTTACCCTCCTTTTTTGTGCCTTTAGTGGGCCTAGTATTTCCGGCAATTGCAATGGCCTCTTTATCTCTTCATGTTCAAAAAAAAAAGATTTTTTAAATCTGATGTGGTCAAATCTCATCTAGTTTTTTTTTTTCAAGACTTAGCGAACAAGGATATCCATTTAGTAGAATATTGTATAAGAATAACAGGTGGCTTTCTCCGAACATAAATGAAAAAGATCTTATACATGCGTAAACATGATATATGGACAGACGAATTCTAGCAATTAAAAAAAAAAATAGGCTGGGATCCAAACTCATGTCTGAAATTAAAGTAAATCTATCCATATGTATGTAGCTATTGATAGGGAATCATATGAAGGGGATGCTTTTATTTTATTATATCTAACCAATTCGATTAATTACTACTAAAAGTTCACATCAGAATAGTACTAGTTGATGAGAGTTACTTCGGAAAAAAAGTAAAGTGAAATTTTTTTTGTTATTCCATAAAATGCAACTGGATCTACTATGTATGAGTTGGCGATCAGAATATATATGGATAGAATTTATAGCAGGATCTCGCAAAACAAGTAATTTCTGCTGGGCGTTTATCCTTTTTTTAGGTTCATTAGGATTCTTATTGGTTGGAATTTCTAGTTATCTTGATAAGAATTTGATATCCTTCTTTCCGTCTCAACAAATCCTTTTTTTCCCACAAGGGATCGTAATGTCTTTCTATGGGATCGCGGGTCTCTTTATTAGTTCCTATTTGTGGTGCACAATTACATGGAATGTAGGTAGCGGTTATGATCGATTTGATAGAAAAGAAGGAATAGTGTGCATTTTTCGTTGGGGATTTCCTGGAAAAAATCGCCGCATCTTTTTACGATTCCTTATGAAAGATATTCAGTCCATCAGAATAGAAGTAAAAGAGGGTATTTATGCTCGTCGTGTCCTTTATATGGAAATCAGAGGCCTGGGAGACGTTCCCTTGACTCGTACTGATGAGAATTTGACTCCACGGGAAATTGAGCAAAAGGCTGCGGAATTGGCCTATTTCTTGCGTGTACCAATTGAAGTATTTTGAAAAAAGAAACTGCAAAATAAATGCTTTCTCAGCAAGAGGAAAACCCCTAAGAATCCTTTTTTTCTATAAGCATAACTTACTTAATTAAAGTTTCTTCAGAACGCCTTGTGGGACCAAAGCAAGGCAAACGTGTACGTGGCGGCCATAATATAAAACGAAACCTTTTTTGTTTTTGTCTGTCGATTTTTTTTTTTTTCGAAATATTTGATATTTTCTTTTTTAATAAACAGGAAGTTCTTTCATTTCGAAATCCGAAAAATATTCATTATTGGAATCTTTATTTGAATCTTTCGGGCATTCATCAAAGGATCAAAGGGGAGTAATTACTTCGAATATTTGATCAATTAAGATATCTGGAAACAATCTATTTTTTTATTATTTCTTCATTTGAATTCGAATTCGAAGTGGATTCTTCTTCTATTTCTGTATTTTTTCTACACTAGATTCAAGGACTAACCTCTGAATCACAACTAAAAAATGGGGGCTCGATTAATAAATTAATAATTAATAGGCGCGATACCTTATAATAGAACTTATGCTTGATAGAAATATTAGATCGCATAGAGTCAACGAATGAGGTGACAATTCACAGATGAAAAAATGACAAAAAAGAGCGCATCTATTCCCCTTCGATATCTTTCATTTATAGTATTTGTAGTCTTTTTGCCCCGGTGGATCACTCTCTCATTTAATAAAAGTCTAGAATCTTGGGTTACTAATTGGTGGAATACTAGGCAATCCAAAACTTTTTTGAACGATATTCAAGAAAAGAGTATTCTAGAAAAATTCATAGAATTAGAGGAGCTATTTCTCTTGGATGAAATGGTAAAGGAATTCCCGGAAAGACATCTACAAAAGTTTCGTATGGGGCTCCACAAAGAAACAATCCAATTGATCAAGATACAAGATGAGGATCATATCCATACAATTTTGCACTTCTCGACAAATCTAATCTGTTTCGTTATTCTAAGTGCTTATTCTATTCTGGGTAATGAAGAACTTGTTTTTCTTAATTCTTGGGTTCAAGAATTCCTATATAATTTAAGCGACACAATAAAAGCCTTTTCCATTCTTTTAGTAACTGATTTATGTATCGGATTCCATTCGCCCCACGGTTGGGAACTAATGATTGGCTATGTCTATAACGATTTTGGATTTTTTCATAATGATCAAATTATATCTGGTCTTGTTTCCACTTTTCCAGTCATTCTAGATACAATTTTCAAATATTGGATTTTCCTTTATTTAAATCGTGTATCTCCGTCACTTGTAGTGATTTATCATTCAATGAATGACTGAAAAACGAGTCAATTAGAATGTTTCTTACTTTCTACCTAAGCAAAGCATTCCAGGTCGTACTTACCTTACTCTTTACTCTTTCTACCCATTCAGAGGATTCCTCCTATATTCCAGTAAAATTATTTCAGTAAATAGCAAAATCGTGGATAGGGAACTATACTAGCGACCTACCCAATTTTATTGTAGAAATTTTCGGGATTAACGATTGGACCATGCAAATTAGAAATACTTTTTCTTCGATAAAGGAAGAGATTACTCGATTCATTTCCGTATCACTCATGATATATATAATAACTCGGGCCTCCATTTCAAATGCATATCCCATTTTTGCGCAGCAGGGTTTTGAAAATCCACGAGAAGCCACTGGTCGTATTGTATGCGCCAATTGCCATTTAGCTAATAAACCTGTGGATATTGAGGTTCCGCAAGCGGTACTTCCTGATACTGTGTTTGAAGCAGTTGTTAGAATTCCTTATGATATGCAATTGAAACAAGTTCTTGCTAATGGTAAAAAGGGGGGGTTGAATGTAGGGGCCGTTCTTATTTTACCGGAAGGGTTTGAATTAGCCCCCCCCAGTCGTATTTCTCCCGAGATGAAAGAAAAGATAGGCAATCTATCTTTTCAGAATTACGGCCCCACTAAAAAAAATATTCTTGTGATAGGGCCTGTTCCTGGTAAGAAATATAGTGAAATAACTTTTCCTATTCTTTCCCCGGATCCCGCGACTAATAAAGATGTTCACTTCTTAAAATACCCAATATACGTAGGTGGTAACAGGGGAAGGGGCCAGATTTATCCCGACGGGACAAAAAGTAACAATACGGTTTATAATGCTACAGCGGCGGGTATAGTAAGCAAAATCATACGAAAAGAAAAAGGGGGGTACGAAATAACCATAACGGATGCATTGGATGGACGCCAAGTGGTTGATATTATCCCTCCAGGACCAGAACTTCGTGTTTCAGAGGGCGAATCTATCAAACTTGATCAACCATTAACAAGTAA